AATCTTCTATTTACCTATTTTTTGGATTTTTTTTTTATTTGTGTGTAATGTTACTTTACTCTTGTTTTCTTTATTATTTATTGATAGGAATTCTCTTGTTAAGACCCTATGAATCAATTAAAACCCCAGATTCATACTAGAACCACGATGAGTCAATAAAACCTTACAAAACAAAAAAAAAAAAAAGTTCAAAAATTCTCTGAGTAAGAACCTTTTGATCATCGCTTAATTCAATGATTTTTGATAATGAAAATAATAAATGCAAAGAAACGTTTATCCTTTAATAATAATAATAAAAAAAAAAAGAAAAAACGGGAGTTGGAAAAAAAAATTGGATTTATTACTTCTAACTCTTTTTGGGGAGTCCGGCTGGGAGGTCTGATAAGTATGAATCATAGTTATAATATTTTTGAATTTATTTCATATATTGCGTGCTCCAGATACTAGACTAGACTGAATATCCAACGCAATAAAACCATTTTGATCAAGATGACAGATTTTTTTTTCTGTAGTATCCATAGGATCAATTATAACAAGTCACACACTCATATTCCGGAAATACATAAAAAAAAAAAATTCCACGATCGAACTACCAAACAAGCGTGGGATAAAAACGGGAGACCTACAATATTTCTATTGAGCAGTTATTTAGGGGTTCTTGTGAATCGAATCTAATTCATTGAAATTCCGTCCAGTAAAATGGAAGAATTATAAATCTCCAAAATAATAGACAAAAATATCGCAAATAGAGCCATCGCAACACCCATCAAAGGTGTAGTTCCCCAACCAGGAGCTACTTTCCCATATTCCGAATTCAATGGTTTCAATAAATCCCCTACAATTGTTCGTCTTGGACCAGATCTAGAACTATCCTCAACTGTTTGTGTAGCCATAAATTCTATTTTGTATTGATTGAGATCTGTTGACTTTGTATACCATTCCATTGTAAATAAATAATCTTATCATAGATCCATTATCCATTGTGGTCTTGAAATTATATAAAAATGGAAACAGCAACTCTAGTTGCCATCTCTATATCTGGTTTACTTGTAAGTTTTACCGGGTATGCCTTATATACTGCTTTTGGGCAACCCTCCCAACAACTAAGAGATCCATTCGAGGAACACGGGGACTAGTTGAAGTAAAGTAAAGAGCCTCCCAATATTAGGAGGCTCTTTACTTTACTTCAATTGAGATAATGAAAAATTATTTCATCTTTTTACTTTTTAGTTGGAACTTTAGGTGGTTCGCGAAAAAAGATAGCGAAAAAAATGATTCCTAGAGTCGAGACTAAGAGGAATGTATAAACCAATGCTTCCATAGATTTAATTTAGGTTTACAATTATAGCTTCCATACCTATTTATTGGGGAATTTTTTCCGGATTAAAGTTCAAGAAAAAAGTCAAAAAAACAAAAAAAAAGGCAGCAATCAAAATCAAGATTTATCTGGTACTCTATCTATGTCAAATCAAAAAAATAAAGGCAAAAAATCACTGAGCAATGTTATATCAGACTGCTTGTCTTCTTGTAGTTGGATCTCCAAGTTTTTGGAATACACCAAATTCTACTTGCGCATCCAAATCTGGATCAATACCAGCAAAGACATCTCGGAACAAGGTTCTAGCACCATGCCAGATGTGTCCGAAGAAGAAGAGCAAAGCAAACGAAGCATGCCCAAAAGTAAACCAACCCCTTGGACTACTACGAAAAACCCCATCGGATTTCAAAGTAGCACGATCTAATTCAAAAATTTCACCCAATTGAGCACGTCTAGCATATTTTTTCACAGTAGCAGGCTCACTATAACTGATTCCATTGAGTTCACCGCCATAGAACTCAACAGTTACACCTACCTGTTCAACACTATATTTCGATTCTGCCCTTCTAAAAGGAACATCAGCTCTAACAATTCCGTCTCCATCTACCAAAACAACCGGAAATGTTTCAAAAAAAGTGGGCATACGACGTACAAAAAGTTCACGCCCTTCTTTATCTTTAAAAACAGGGTGTCCTAACCACCCAACAGCTATTCCATCTCCGTTGTCCATGGAGCCCGCTCTGAATAATCCACCTTTTGCGGGATTATTACCGATGTAATCATAAAAAGCTAATTTTTCAGGAATTTTAGACCAAGCTTGGGATAAACTTTGATTTTCGGCTAGGCCAGCACCTACTCTTCGATATATTTCTTGCTGGAAGTATCCCTGATCCCATTGATAACGAGTAGGACCAAATAATTCAATGGGGGTAGTTGCTGAACCATACCACATAGTTCCAGCAACTACAAAAGCTGCGAAAAAGACAGCAGCAATACTACTGGAAAGGACTGTTTCAATATTTCCCATACGTAATCCTTTGTATAGACGTTGGGGTGGACGGACACTAAGATGGAACAGGCCCGCTAATATACCCAATGTACCTGCTGCAATATGATGAGAGGCTATTCCTCCCGGAACAAAAGGATCAAACCCTTCCACACCCCACGCTGGATTAACAGATTGTACCCTTCCGGTTAATCCATAAGGATCGGACACCCATATTCCAGGACCATATAATCCTGTTACATGAAATGCACCAAAACTAAAGCAAGCCACCCCTGCAAGAAATAAATGAATTCCAAAAATCTTCGGTAAATCCAAAGAAGGTTTTCCTGTACGTTCATCACAAAATATTTCTAGATCCCAATACACCCAATGCCAAATAGCGGCCAAGAAGCATAAGCCAGAAAACACAATATGTGCTCCGGCCACACCTTCGTAACTCCAAATACCCGGATTCGTTATAGTCCCTCCTGTAATACTCCAACCGCCCCATGAATTGGTTATTCCTAAACGAGTCATGAAGGGTATAACGAACATACCTTGTCTCCACATTGGATCAAGAACAGGATCAGAGGGATCAAAAACCGCTAATTCGTATAGAGCCATTGAACCGGCCCAACCAGCAACTAGAGCTGTATGCATTATATGAACAGAAAGCAAACGACCGGGATCATTCAATACGACGGTATGAACACGATACCAAGGCAAACCCATGGAAATACCCCTTTAGCAACGAAAAATAGACACTATGTAACTTTATTGCACTAAAAAAAAACTAGTAGGCGGCGGCTATGGACCTCCCCCTTTCAGGGGATTATCTCAGAGAAAGAATTACTATTTGGTCTATGATTTTAGTAATAATGGAAAAATTAGGTTCGTAGGAACAAAAAGAAGCAGATCTATTCTATACTCGATAAGTACCAATACGCAATGGTGAGTCGAAGTTGATCCTATTTTCTATGAGTGAATGTATACAGATTTGTTCATGATAAAAAAAAAGACCTATTCGAAAGAATTTTTCTTTATTCATTCTGTCTTCCTTTTTTATGAACTTATTCAATTTATATATAAAATATGATAAAAAAAGGTAAAATCTGATAAAGACAAATCTTATTTATTAAGACAATAAACCTGTGGTTACGCTTCTATATTAAAGTGAGCTATAGTACTTAATTCTTTTTTTTTCTTTCATTTTATGCCTATTGGTGTTCCACAAGTACCTTTTCGAAGTCCTGGAGAGGAAGATGCATCTTGGGTTGACGTATAGTGCGACTTGTCAGATATATTTGGTCATATGGGATTTCCCCGTTCTCTCCCCCGATCGAGATATCCTCTCTTTCGCCCAAGAAAGATTGATTGAATTATCAATAATTTGGAGCGTGAAGTCTAATTAGATCCATTTTTTTGAGGGGGTATACAAATTAATCTTATCAATTAGAAAAATTTATGGTTTACTTGGTTGGACCAATAAAATGAAGTATCGAGGCTCCGTTTAGAAAAAACCCAATTTTGAATATATGAATTCGATAATTATTACTTGTATCATATTTTAGTTATAAATAGCAGTGATCTAAAACTGCTAATCAATCGAGTCATATGATAAATACGTTGAATATTTGGTATAAAAAACATAAAACGAATAAAAAGAAGTCGTAGCACAAAGATATAGTATTTAGGCATTTGTCCTATATGTGCAAATCCAAATCAGGCGTATCTTTACTCGGAGTATAGCATAAACCTAAAAGAATTGAAGTGAAGAAGCCCATTCAGAAACAAGAAAATTACATCGTAATTTCAATTGAATTTCGATGAAAGAATACATCAATGAAAAGTTAGGTCAATAAATTGAATGAATTCGTTTTTTTTTTTTATTTTTTATCATAAAGTAGCCAAAACGAATCTTTCTTGAAAAAAGGAAGGCCCGTTCATTAGAAGTTAAAAAGATGCCGCTAAAGACTGGAATCGAAACATTGATTCTTTGTTTTTTTCGCAATTTTTGTTGAACCGTATGCATCAAAAGGTGCATGTACGGTTCTTAAGGTATACAATTTGATCCTAATCAACCGACTTTATAGAGAAAGATTACTTTTTTTAGGCCAAGAGGTTGATAGCGAGATCTCAAATCAACTTATCGGTCTTATGGTATATCTGAGTATAGAGGATGATACCAAAGATCTGTATTTATTTATAAACTCTCCCGGCGGATGGGTAATACCCGGAGTAGCTATTTATGATACTATGCAATTTGTGCGACCTGATGTACAGACAATATGCATGGGATTAGGCGCCTCAATGGGATCTTTTATTCTAGTCGGTGGAGAAATTACCAAACGTCTAGCATTCCCTCACGCTTGGCGCCACTGCTTTTTTAGTTCAATTTGAGACAAAAAATAAAACAAAACTATGCCTTCGCCATATAAAATATGAATATTAAGTAATAATAGCATGGCACTTTGAATTCGATATGAGACCCTTTTTTATTCTTTTTTTTTTTTCTAAATCCTTAAGATTATATATCGAAACAGTAGTATGAGATAAAAGGCATTTCCTATTTTATTTGATCCATCGAGAGACCCCTCTTTTTTCAGCGTCACAAACTTTTTTGTTTTCACAACAGAAGACTCTTAACCCTATTTTGGTTATGAAAGAATATTCAAATAAATAAATAATTTTTTTTTTTTTGAATTACAAAAAAAAAAAAAGAAACTTTGGGATTGCTGAATAAAAGACGACAAATAATAAAGCAACGGAGCCATCATAGTATTTCAAAATAACTTCAAAATAAAAGGAAGGGTGGTTATTGGATCATTTACTCCTCTGGGTCTGAGAAATCCTATATTTTCTATTCCTTTGATGGAAGGTGAAAATGAATTCCATTGTGAAGCCGTATGCAATGCATAAAAGATGCCTGTACGGTTGTTTCCATTTTTTTATTGTTTTTCTCTTTAACTCATCATGTGAGATAGAGAAACCATTTATTAAATCATCAGGGTAATGATCCATCAACCTGCTAGTTCTTTTTATGAGGCGCAAACGGGAGAATTTATCTTGGAAGCGGAAGAACTACTGAAGTTGCGGGAAAGCATTACAAGAGTTTATGTACAAAGAACAGGCAAACCCTTATGGGTTATATCCGAAGACATGGAAAGGGATGTTTTTATGTCAGCAACAGAAGCCCAAGCTCATGGAATTGTTGATCTTGTAGCCGTTGAATAAAAAGGTATTTTTTGCAAATCCGCAATTTGAGATTTTATCTTCTTACTGGGTTTAATAGAATATTTTCTATTATCTATTAATTAATCTAGTATTATTAATACTATTAATTAGGAATATAGAATCTAGAACTAATTCATAATCATCCGGTTAGGATCGATCTAAACCAATTCATTATGTATATGATTCAACATGCCAACTATTAAACAACTTATTAGAAACACAAGACAGCCAATCAAAAATGTCACCAAATCCCCCGCCCTTGGGGGATGTCCTCAGCGTCGAGGAACATGTACTAGGGTGTATGTGCGACTCGTTCAGAGCATAGACTGGCACAAAAGAAAGGAAAGTCTTTTTCCAGTATCCAGTATCCATGATCAATACCAGTGAATGAATAGGATAGAATGGAAGAGCTACATTCACTAGCTAAAAAAAAAAAGATTTCTTGTACCTTTTATTGTGTCTCAAATTTATGGTTTATATTGGTGCAAATCCAATGACCCCCATTTTCAATTTCAGATGAGAAAGAATTCCCCATTGGTACTAAATGCTTATCCATTACGCGGAGGAAATCCTATTTAACAGAAGGATTATATTATACCCTTCTTCTTGCAAAAACGGACTAAGAGGGTTAGCTACCCGGCGAATCTTCATAATTAAATACCGTTACGGCATAGGTAAATCTCATTGTGAAAGAAGGATAATTCATGGGTAGAGCCAAAGAACGTGAACTGTACAAGTTAACAATAGAAAAGAACGAGCTCCGGTGTATAGAGAGGACCTCACCGTTTAAGAACTAACCATAGAAACGATGGAAACCACTATTTCTTTAGCCATTTCTTTTTTTTTTTTTATGTTTACTATGTTTTTTTGATACTAAGTATCAAAATATCAATAAAATTTTTTATTATGAGATGAAATATCTGCCCCCCCAAAAAAAAAATAGTGGTCGGGAAGGTTATAGTAGCAAAAGCCATTGGAATTTTTTTTTATACATTGGAAAAATCCGTTTTGTTATTAATAGACTAGGAAAGGAATAACTGAAAGAAAAGAAATCAATTAGTTATTCATCAAAGTTTTTTTTTATTCAATGACCAGAATTAAACGAGGATATATAACTCGGAGACGTAGAACAAAAATTCGTTTATTTGCATCAAGTTTTCGAGGGGCTCATTCAAGACTTACTCGAACTATTACTCAACAGAAAATAAGAGCTTTGGTTTCATCCTATCGGGATAGAGTTAGGAAAAAAAGGGATTTTCGCCATTTATGGATTGCTCGAATAAATGCAGTAGTTCGAGCCAGTAAAGTATACTATAATTATAGTGGATTAATGAACAATCTGTACAAGAAGGAGTTGCTTCTTAATCGTAAAATACTTGCACAAATCGCTATATTAAATAGGAATTGTCTTTATATGATTTCAAATCAGATTAGAAAATAAGAAGAGTGGGAAGAATCCATCGGAATAGTTTAAATGGAGTTCCCTGCAGAATGAACGTCGGGAAGGTAGAGTAGAAATTAGTATGATAAATATCATCAAATTGTGAAAATGAACAAAGATGCTCAATAAAAAAAAAAGAATGAGGAAAGCAGAATCAATCTTTTTTTTTATTCTTACAAGACGAAAATCAAATCTGGGTTCTCGAATTTTTTGAACAAAGCATCAATCCTATTTTGAGCGTTTAGATTTTCATTTTTATTCAATTGAAAGATAAGCTTATTTATTTCGAGTTCTAAGACCAATAGTTCTAACGATTGCCTCGTTTCTTTCAAATTGTTTTTCATTATTAAGAAAAGGTAACAAAGATAAAATACGAGCTTGTTTTATAGCAATAGTAATTAATCGTTGCTGTTTTAAAGTCAATCTATTTACTCGCCTAGATAATATTTTTCCTTGTTCACTAATAAATCGACTAATTAAACTCATGTTTCTATAATCAATTCGATCCCCCGATTGAATCGGGGGCAAACGCCTACGAAAAGATCGTTTGGATTTAAGAAGGAGTCGCTTTGATTTATCCATGGTTTGTTTATTCCTTATCCCGAAAATCCTATTTCAATCGGATCAAAAAAACCGATTTAGAATTAAGAAATAGGATTTCTTTTTTTTTTTTGAATAGAAAATCTATTTTCTATATGTCATTTTTCATTTTCCTTGGAATGGAAGGGTTACACGCAGACGGATCTATTTCTTTATCTCCCCATGAATCGTATGTTTGTAACAACAGCGACAGAATTTTCTCAATTCCAATCGACTAGGTGTATTGCGTCGATTCTTTTGAGTAATATATCTGGAAATCCCCATTGATTCTTTATTAGAAATGTTTCGAACACAACTAGTACATTCCAAAATAACCGTTACTCGGGCATCTTTACCCTTGGCCATGAACCTCCTTTGTATTTTTGATTTACGCAACTATTTCATTTTCAGAGCCAAAACAAAATCACGAAAAGAAAAAAGGAACGAAAAAAGCAGAAGTTGCTAAAACGATGAAAGATTTCGTTGCAATCATATTATAATAATAATAAGTAATACAAGGATTTCAAAATTTAGAATCGCAGTACAGTATTTCATTTTTCATTTCAGTATCTTGTATTATATTTTTGTGCTAGCCATCCAATTTTTATTTCCGTTATCACTCGTTTATTGATTTAATTGGAACCTAGGCCCAGGTCCGAGTTTGACTGAAGTTGAATCCACTTTTATTCTTTCTCTTTTCTTTTTATAACTTTTTTATTATTCTAATAACAAAAAAAAAAAAAAAGAAGGATAAGGGGAGAGGATTAGTCACAGATATTTGATTGTAGCTCTAATCTTCTTCACCCCTTCCCGGGTTAACAACTAGAATGGGTTAATCACTAGAATGAAAAAAAGGGGAATATCAACGCATCTGGGAATAAACGATTGATCTCTATCAATAGACCCGCTAAAGATCCGAACCAGAGAGTACTTACTACTGGTGCCACGGAGAGATATGTTTTTAGATCTCTCATTTTTAAAACTCCTTCTTTATTCTTTATAGTAATTTGTACTACATAATGGTAATACATATATGATCAGATGTCTATATAGTTCCGCTTATATTGTGCACGAACTCTCTAATTGAAATCTACTCGGTAGATATTTTTTTTTTAGAAAAAAAAAAAAGAATATGTCCCTTTCCGCCTCAACATTAGCTAAAAATATTTTTTTTTATGGCGGGTTTCATAGTTATTTCATGCGTATATAATTCTTTTTATTATTATATGGTATGTATGTTATATGATATGAAACAAAAAAAAAGAAGAAATCGCAATAGAATTTGTTTATATCAAATTAGGAAATAAAAAAAAAATGTTGGAAAACAAGACAGGGATTCTCTACAATGACACTGTAGACCAATTGAAAGGGATGTAGCGCAGTTTGGTAGCGCGTTTGTTTTGGGTACAAAATGTCACGGGTTCAAATCCTGTCATCCCTACTACCTATTACTTTTTCTTCTGAACAGTAAAAAGGAATCAATTGAGATCGATTACCATAATTAATCTTTTCTTTCATTTTATCATATACTATATGATAGTATATATATGCAAGATATATTCGGATTACTTTCATTTTATTGAAAATAACGCGCTCTTAGTTCAGTTCGGTAGAACGTGGGTCTCCAAAACCCGATGTCGTAGGTTCAAATCCTACAGAGCGTGATTGCATTCTTGTTATTGGTAGGTCAAAATTGTACTGAAATAATTGAACAGCAATCTTAATTTGACCCCCTATGAGTTCAAGCAAGTAGGAGGTCAAGCAAAAAAATAGATGTTAATTAATCAAAGGTCCAACTGGTCACCACGTCTGTATTGTAAATATGCAGTTACAAATAATCCAGCCAAAGTAATAGGAATTAGACCTAATACTATTCCAAATAGAAAAACTTCAATCATTTCAATTTATTTGCACCAGAAGAAAAAAAGGAGAGGTAATATCGATCCTTAAATATTAATATGTATTGTCCATGAATCTCAATGATCAATAATTGGAAATTGACAAGATAACGAACTCTAGAATATAGAAAATATATGGAATACCCCACAAATTTTTCTTTTTATGAATTGTACAGTTAATTAATTTCAAATAAGTCGTATCTTGCTCAGACCGATAAATAGAGCTGAGGTTATAGTTAAAACCACTAATAGAAAACCGAAATAACTAGTTAGAGTAAGCATGAAGAGGTTAAATCAAATAAAATTTATTATTTTCATACATATGTTTATAAAGCACTTGCCTAAGTTTCCATATTTGAAAAATATGAGATAAGCAAAAATACCAATTGAAAAAAAAAAATGCAATTGAAAATTTTGGATTTCTCAATTATTATCATTATAGACAAATGATACTAACAAAAATAGAGTTATATAGATAAGAACTCTATTTGTCATCTGTCTATCTATCTCGTGATTTCCAATCAACAGATTCCTTGAATTGGTCA